CAGGCCGTGCTAAAGATGTAAAACCCTTTTATTTATCTTTAGAAGAGATGAAATCATTTCAATAGATTGAAACCTTATTTTTAGGTAAATCAAATCCGAAATGTTTCTGTAGAATGTCCAATATCCGTTTCACATCTTCCATGCAAAAATGTTCCATTTTTAGAAGATCTTCTTGACTGTTATTCAAAAGGTCCAATAATGTATGTATATTGGACTTTTTAAGACAGTTATAGGTCTTGGAAGGCAATTCTGATTGATCAATAAAAATACATTTCAACGCCATTTTTTTTTTGTTTTTCCTTATATTAGCGATAGCGAATTCATCATGAAAGGTAAAAAGAGCTAAAGGGACCCCGTTTGCACTGTCCTCTAAATGGATTTCCCGCTCTTCCGCATGTAGAAAGGGAATAAATAAATCAATCAAATTGCGGGAAGCTTCATAAAGTGCTTCCTTAGGAGTTAAACTTCCATTTGTCCATATTTCTAGAAAGAGTATCTCTTGTTTTTCATTCCCATTTCCGTAAGAATGAACACTATGATTTGCATTTCGAACAGGCATGAATACTGCATCTATCGAATAACTTCCATCTTCGTCGTTATTGGGGGTTTTCATACTATATCCGCGATCTCTCTCGATTTGTAATTTAATACACAAATCAACCCGTTCCGTCAGGTTAGCTATATGCTGCGTAGCATCAACTATTTCGACAGAAGGTGGTAAAATGATATCTTGAGCAGTTACATATCTAGGACCCCTGACGCAAATAGATGCGTCGAGAGTTCCATACAGATTACTTCTCAATACAATTTCTTTCAAATTCATTACAATTTCATGTACTGATTCTTCAATACCGACTATCGTTGAAAATTCATGAGGCACCTTCTCAGATTTTACACGTGTAATACATGTTCCTTCTATTTCTCCAAGTAAAGCTCTTCGCATCGCGATACCTATCATATCTGCTTGACCTTTCATAAGCGGGGACAGAATGAAACGGCTATAATAAAGGCGCTTACTGTCTATTCTTGATTCAACGCACTTCCACCGCGGTGCGCCGGTGGCTACTGCTATTTCCTCTCGAACCATGCTAATATTATTGATCTGATTTTTGAATCATTATTTATTTCTCTTGAAATCTGTTTAATTCTGATTTCTACACACGCCTTTTTTTAGGGGGCCTACATCCATTATGTGGCATTGGGGTTACATCACGTACGAAACTTAAAAGTAGACCACTTCTGCGAATGGCCCGCAATGCTGCATCTCTTCCGAGACCAGGACCTTTTATCATGACTTCTGCTCGTTGCATACCCTGATCTACTACTGTACGAATAGCATTTCCCGCAGCGGTTTGGGCTGCAAAAGGTGTCCCTCTTCTGGTACCCTTGAATCCACAAGTACCGGCGGAGGACCAAGAAACGACTCGACCTCGTACATCTGTAACAGTCACAATGGTATTGTTAAAACTCGCTTGAACATGAATAACCCCTTTTGGTATTCTACGTCCAGCCTTACGTGAACCAATACGCCCACTTCTACGTGAACCAATCCTTGGTATAGGTTTTGTCATATATATATTTTTTCATCTTATCTTATTAAGTATGAGTCAGAAATATACGGATATATCCATTTCATATTAAAGCGAATACTTTATTTGTATTTGTATTTGTACATCGGATTCCTTGAAGAGTCCCTTTTAGAAAGATTATCCTTGTCTCTGTTTATGTCTCGGGTTGGAACAAATTACTAAAATTCGTCCACGTCTACGAATCAAACGACATTTTTCACAAATTTTACGAACGGAGGTTCTTATTTTCATATTTTTTTTCCTTACCTTAATTCCGAATCTATTCTTTGGAAGAAAATAAGTCTCTTGAAATTTGGAACTCGAATCGGATCCCCACGCCCACGAAAGAAATGTTTAAAAGGGTGCCTAATCGTTCGAATCTTTGTTGCGAAGTCTATAAATTATACGTCCTCTGGTTGAATCATAACGACTTACTTCGATTTTGACTCTATCCCCTGGCAGTATCCGTATAAAACTGCGCCGGATTCTCCCTGAAACATAACCTAGGATTAAATCCTCATTATCTAAACGAACCCGGAACATACCATTGGGAAGTGATTCAGTAATTAAACCTTCATGAATCAATTTTTGTTCTTTCATTCCAGGCAACCTCCTTGAAGTATCAACTAATGGAGGAGGGGTAATATTAGACAACTAGCCCTTCTTCCCCTTTTCAGAAATCGGAAGTTGCGGATCCAATTCAGACACCTGAGCAGAGGGATTACCATATATAACACAAAATTTCTCCTCCAATGCCTTCTAGTCGAGCTTCACGATCTGTCATTACCCCTCGAGACGTAGAAAGAATGACAATTCCCATTCCGCCTAAAATTCTAGGTATTTTTTGATAGTTGGAATAGATTCGTAAACCCGGCCGGCTGATACGCTTTAAATTTAAAATAGTTCTAGATGTTCCTTTCCTATTCCTTCTATGTCGTAGGGTTGAAACCAAGAAATTTTTCCGATTTTCTCGATGTTTCCTAACGTTTTCAATAAAGCCCTCTCGTAAAAGTATTCTAACTATGTTTTCGGTCATATTTGTAGATGCTATTCGAACCGTTCCTTTTTTATCCATATGAGCATTTCTTATCGAAGTTATTATATCAGCAATAGTGTCCCTACCCATGACAAACTAGAATTCTTATTGCCTCTTATTTAAAATATAATCAACATGTTTTCTTTTTTTTTTTATTCCCTTTTGATTATTTTTTAAAGAATTTTTAAAGAATGAATAAAGAAAGAATAAATAAGGGGAAAAGTGAAGGGGTACGCGTGAGAAGGGGATATGCATGAGACATCATTTCCATAATTGATCCATTTTAGATATCCTACTTGATTATATATCATGATCTCATCGACTAGTATTTATAATACCTCAGGAGCTAATGAAACTATCTTAGTAAAATTCAATTGTCTCAATTCCCGAGCGATCGCTCCAAAAACTCGGGTTCCTTTTGGATTTCCTTCTTGATCAATGACAACTGCTGCGTTGTCATCATATCGTATTATCATACCGTTGTCACGTTTAAGTTCTTTACATGTACGTACAATCACAGCCCGAATTACTTCGGATCTTTCTAGAGGCATATTTGGCACCGCTTCTTTGATTACAGCAACAATAATATCACCAATATTAGCATATCGCCGATTACTAGCTCCTAAGATTCGAATACACATCAATTCTCGAGCTCCGCTGTTGTCCGCTACATTCAAATAGGTTTGAGTTTGAATCATATAATTTGTTTTATCTGTTATTTTGATGCAAAGGGCGCAGGAAAAAAGAAAGAAATATTTTTTGTCCAGAAATAGAAATTTGAAAAAAAAAAAGAAAGTAATTCTCGTTTTTCTTCACTATTTTTTTTGTTTCAACAGCCTTATCCTGCAATAACGAATTGAGTTTGTATAGGCATTTTTGACGCAGCTATTGAAATCGCGGCTCTAGCTACAGTTTCTGATATTCCCCCGATCTCATAAAGTATTCGGCCCGGTTTAACGACGGATACCCAATATTCAGGGGATCCTTTACCCGAACCCATACGGGTTTCTGCGGGTCTTACTGTAACGGGCTTATCGGGAAATATACGTACCCATATTTTTCCCCCGCGACGCGCATACCGTGCCATAGCCCGTCGGCCTGCTTCTATTTGTCTAGATGTAATCCAAGCGGATTCAAGTGCTTGAAGAGCGTATCTACCGAAACAAATACGATTGCCTCGATAAGATATTCCCTTCATCCTTCCTCTATGTTGTTTACGGAATCTGGTTCTTTTTGGGTTATAGTTGACGGGTATTTTTCCAACCCCATCTCTACTGCAGAACTGGACATGAGAGTTTCTTCTCATCCAGCTCCTCGCGAGCAAATAGAATAATCTCTTTCATTTTTATACCGAATCCTTGTTTTGTTTGTTTTAACCTTTTATCGAATTGGCTCGGCCGAACAAAAAATCGGGCAATCCAATAAGCTATTCTTCGCGGGCGAATATTAACTCTTTTTTACGCCTCATTCGTAAGGTAAATCCACGACCTCGCAGAAAAATGAATTGGCTCCCGGTTGGTTTCGCCATCCCACCCAATGAATCATTAGGATTCTATTTACAAATAAATCCTCTGCAGTCACAGGTTCCGTCGTTCCCACTGCTTCTCTATTAATGGCTAGGCCTGAATTATGCAGTGGAGCTTTCAATGTTAATGAAATTCATTTCCGAGTCAATCTTCCCAGTCTCTATTGACTTTAGGCTCTCTATTTATTTGAGTTCTCCTATCCTATGAACTGGATGATTGATCGAATTTTTATCCATATAAATGGAATTTAATGCTTTCTTACACTGCTTTTTCTTTTTTTATGAGATGATTCGTAGGCCATACATATTGGAATCCTATATCATTGATATTTTACTGATATCTTTCTCTCACCTTTCCATTTATCGGCATTCTTCTATTCTATTGTGATTCACAATACATAATTAGATTGCGTTTTCTTTTTTTATTTGATAGAAATCCATTTTATTTGATAGAAATCAATAATGTAGTTGCTACAACTATATGAAGTGTCAATCATATAGTGACTGCATATAGTGACTGATTTCTCGGATCTCGATAATACGAAGCAATGAGCTGGTTATTAGTTCTCTAGTTGTTATTAGTTAGGGACCCCGCCGGTATGTTTATTGTTTTTTGAATCCCAACCCTAAAGAAAAACCAACGAGTCGCACACTAAGCATAGCAATTCTTCCAAAAGATAAATGAAATTTTTATTCAACCCTATAGAATTAAGAATTAGAATGACTTATTTTTTTTTGAAGATAAAAACAATGAAACGGTTTTCGTTTTTTCTTCTATCGGGGTTCTATTATTTTATTTCTCATCCAAAAATATCCAAATTTTAATGCCTAATATCCCATAAATAGTTCGAACTGTATAGGAACAATAATC